AACGTTTCATACTTTTCATTCTTAGTTATTCATAATTAATATGAAAAAAAAAAAAAAAGAAAAGAATCGACCGTTTGAGTATTCAAAATTGCACGAGAAAAATGAGAGGAAGGGAGGCATATACAATTGTGGTATATATATTGAATTGCGGATACAGAAACGATAGAATCATTTCTGATTAGACCAAATAAGGTCTTCGATAGAGATGAAAGAAGAGAGATAAGAAATCCTTAAAAATAAGAGGAAAAACTCTTACAGGAATCGGTATCTAATAACTTCAACAGTTCTAGTAGAATATTAATGAAAGAAAAAAGGGAATGGCATAATAATAAGATTTTAATCTCAAAACAAAAAGAAAAAGGGGGGATATGGCGAAATTGGTAGACGCTACGGACTTAATTGGATTGAGCCTTGGTATGGAAACTTACTAAGTGATAACTTTCAAATTCAGAGGAACCCTGGAATTAAAAATGGGCAATCCTGAGCCAAATCCGGTTTTCCAAAAACAAACAAAGGTTCGTATCATACAGATAGAATAAAAAGAAAAAAGGATAGGTGCAGAGACTCAATGGAAGCTGTTCTAACAAACGGGGGTGACTGCGTTACTTTAGTAAAGTATAAGGAATCCTTCCATCAAAACTCCAGAAAAGAGAAAGTAAAAGGAAACCCTATTATACATACCTATAGGTACTGAATACATATGTATAGGTACTGAAATACTATCTCAAATGATTAAGATTAATAAGGACCCGAATCCATATTTTTGAGAAATATGAAACAAAATAAAAAACGATTTAGAATCGATTCCAAATTGAAGAAAGGATCAAATATTAATTGATAAAAAAAATCACTCCATAGTCTGATAGATAAAAGATTAATCAGACAAGAATAAAGATAGAGTCCCATTTTACATGTCAATATTGACAACAAGGAAATTTATAGTAAGAGGAAAATCCGTCGACTTTAGAAATCGTGAGGGTTCAAGTCCCTCTATCCCCAACCGCTCGACTCCCTAATTTTTTATCCTATTCTTTCTTTTCGTTAAGGGTTCAAAATTCATTATCTTTCTCATTTATTCGATTTTTTCGCAAAAGTATCCGTTTTTATTTGGGGGATACACATACAAACAATCGTCTTTGAGCAAAACAAGGAATCCCCCTTGAAAATTGGAATGATTAACAATCCAAATCATTAATCCGATTGAAACTTACGAAGCCGTCTTTCTTTTTATTTTAAAAGATACAAAACATTCCAGGTCCTGGATAAAAAACTTTTTCGCCTTTTATTAATTGACATAGACCTAAGTCATTTAATAAAATGAGGGGGGAGGGCGCATCCGAAATGGTCGGGATAGCTCAGCTGGTAGAGCAGAGGACTGAAAATCCTCGTGTCACCAGTTCAAATCTGGTTCCTGGCACATGATTAATTTATCTATGAGTATCTATTCTACAATTTATTTAAATCTATAAATATAGATATATAGATCCGAAAGGTTGAATTTTTTGATTAAAAGAAAAGACTGTGAAAAGTCTAAATTGAAAATGGGAATATCTAAGAGGCATCTCAGATGGAGTACAAATAGAATCTGACCCTCTTTCTTTTTTTTTTCATATTTTATTCCCTCATTTTCTCCTATGTGACTTTATCTAGCTCATCTAAGAGATGCACACGGTACAAAGTTCATGATGCGGAACTCATTTAATTCATCTTATTAGTTTTAGTTCGGCTCGTCCAAAAAATATCTTCAAAATTTGAGAATCTAATGAATCCCGAATTTTTTGTGTTTTTTATTTAGTCTATCTGTATCTCATAAAAATATGAATGAGACTTGAATGGTTCTCTTGCTCTATAAGAGAACGCACAAATCTAGAGTTGTAGTATTGAGGATTTGTTTCTTATTATTTTATTCAATTTTTATTTAATGAGCATCTTGTATTTCATAAAAATTGGGGGCAATATAATCCTTACGTAAAGGCCACCCTATCCAACTTTCCGGCATTAAGATACGTTTCAACCGTGGATGATTATCATAAGAGATTCCTAACATATCATAAGATTCCCTTTCTTGAAAATACGCACTTTTCCAAACCCAGAAAGCGGACGGAATTTTAGGATTTTTCCTTAGGGTAAATACTTTTATACATATTTCTTCCGGTTGATCTATACCATACTCTATTCTCGTAAGATGATAGACACTAGCTAACATTCCGCCCGGTGCTACATCATAGGCACATTGGGAACGCAGGTAATTGTAACCATATACATATAAAATAACAGCAATAGGATGCCAATCTTCAGGCTTTATTTGTAAAGTCTCTATTCCTTGATAATCAAAGCCCAAAGATCGGTGAACTAGCCCATGTTTGACTAGCCAAACAGACAAACGACCCTGCATCTTTTTTTCTCTCCCGCATTTTGATTTGTATTTGTATAAGTATTTCAATTTACGTGAAATTTATGAAGATTCTGTCCAAAAGAATCTTTCCTCTAATTTACTAAT